GCTACAAGAAAAATTCCCGCTGCTACCATAGTAGCAGCGTGTATAAGAGCAGAAATAGGAGTGGGCCCTTCCATGGCATCAGGTAACCACACATGAAGGGGAAATTGTGCCGATTTAGCAACGGCACCGGCAAATACTAGACCAGCACACAAAGTAACAAACAAAGAATTGACTTCATTATCATAAATCAAGTTATTGAATATTTCGAATAAATCACGAAATTCAAAACTACCCGTTATCCAGTAAAAACCTAAAATTCCTAATAATAAGCCAAAATCCCCTATACGATTAGTCACAAAAGCTTTTTGGCAAGCATTTGCAGCAAGAGGTCGTGTAAACCAAAACCCTATTAATAAATAAGAACACATTCCAACCAATTCCCAAAAAATATAAATTTGTATCAAATTCGAACTAGTAACTAATCCTAACATGGAAGTACTGAAAAAACCCATATAAGCAAAAAATCTCAAATATGCTTGATCATGAGCCATATAATTATCACTATAGATAAGAACCATAATTCCAACGGTAGTTATTAATATTGACATAATAGAAGTAAGCGGATCGATCAAATAGCCGAATTCTAAAGAAAAATCATTATTAATGATCCAAGACCATACATATTGATAGATCGAATTGCTATTTATTTGCTGAATAGACAGATTGATTGAAAAAATCATGACTATAGTTAACAATAAAACACTCTGAAAAGACCACATACGACGAAGATTTTTTGTTGCCGTCGGAAAAAGAAGAAGTCCGACCCCTATTAATATAGGAATTGGAAGTGGAATGAAAGGGATGATCCACCCGTATTGATATGTCTGTTGCATAAAAACATTTTTTAATTCTTAATTTATTAATTAATTGTTTCCGATTCACCGGATCTTACCTCTTTGAAAGGGATCAATAAAAGTCAAGATATGGACTTTAAGTTAAACTAACTTAAATAGAATTTTAGAATCTTTTGTTTTTTTACTTTACTTATTCTTCTGAATTTTTGCTAAATCCTTAAAATATTCAAATCAAGAAGTTATAATTGTTCAAATTATATAAAATTATATGAAAGGGAAAAAGTACCCGAGTTTGATCAGTTATATAATTAATAGAAAAGGAGATGAAATTTTTTCTTTCATTAAGCAAAAGCAAAGTTTTTATTCTTATCTTAAATCTTTTGGTGGGGTATTTTATTATAATTATATGGAAATTCGCCTTAGAATGACGAAAATAGACAGAAATAAATAAAGGTTTTTCGATTCTTTTTTATTATATTAAGTTTAAGCTTACTTAACTAATTCGATTTTTATGGCACAGCGAGTTCTATAGATACAAACAGGTATAGACTTGAATGAGAAAGAATCGCAAAAAAAGATAACAATCAAAAGAAATTTTTTTACGGATATTTTAAGGAATAGAAAAGTTTGAAAAAAAAAAGAATAACAAAATCTTCGTCTTTTTTCTATTTTTATTTGAGTATTTAATACTAATACAATTTTATTGATTCAATTTTCACATATCTTTACCCTATCGAAATTTCTTTTTCTGAAGAGAATATTATTTCGATAATAAATAGACTAAATGATTGGTTTTGAACAATAGATGTCTTTCACATCCAGTTAGAACGATAAGTAATCCCCTTTAAATGGCAGTTCCAAAAAAGCGTACTTCTACATCAAAAAAGCGTATTCGTAAAAATATTTGGAAAAAGAAGGGATATTGGACAGCCTTAAAAGCTTTTTCCTTAGGAAAATCTCTTTCTACTGGGAATTCAAAAAGTTTTTTTGTACAGCAAACAAATAAATAAGTAATAAAAGTTTGGAATAATCAGAATACACTCAAAAATCGATCCATTTTCAATTTTCTATAAAAAAAAATAGAAAAATTTCATCATCTCTTGAGTTGATGTAATCAATATGAAATGAAATTAAGTTCATTCTTTTAGTTTTAAAAATAAGAATTTTTTGGTTACTGAATTATTCTAAAAATCCTAATACTTTTTTATTGACCAAAAAAAGAAAAATTTTGTTGACAAATCTTTGTAAAAGGTTTACCTTTCTTTTTCTCATTTCCAAGATGGGGAGGTTTATTTCCCCATCGACCTATTTGTCAAAGTTAGATTAACAAAAAATTTCTCTTTTTTTAGAAGAGTGGGGATAAGACCTTTAGTTAAAAGTTATTTTAATTTTTAATTAAAGGGTTGAATAAAAAACTAATAGATTAAATCTTTAAAATCCTTTGCAATAACTTTCGTACTTTTTATTTTTTTATAGGAATTACTTTAAAGATTCACCAGATATTTCCTCTTGTCAACTCAACCCTTAGTGAGGATTTTCCCTCTGAAAATGTGTCAATTTGGAGTGATCAAAAAGGTATTTTTTTCTATTTATTTTATGTTCATTGATAAAAGGCATTTTTTTGAGTCCTTTCTCTTGATTAATTCTTGGTTGAAGGTAGAAGTTTCTAGTTACAAGCGTTCAATTCTAGGAGAACATAAAATCCA